GCTAGCGTAGCTTAACTAAAGCATAACACTGAAGATGTTAAGATGGACCCTAGAAAGTCCCGCAAGCACAAAGGCTTGGTCCTGACTTTACTATCAACTTTAGCCAAACTTACACATGCAAGTATCCGCACCCCTGTGAGAATGCCCTACAGTCCCCCGCCCGGGAACAAGGAGCTGGTATCAGGCACACCCCATCAAGCCCATGACACCTTGCTTAGCCACACCCTCAAGGGAACTCAGCAGTGATAAACATTAAGCCATAAGTGAAAACTTGACTTAGTTAAAGCTAAGAGGGCCGGTAAAACTCGTGCCAGCCACCGCGGTTATACGAGAGGCCCAAGTTGATAGACACCGGCGTAAAGAGTGGTTAAGTTAAAACCTCACACTAAAGCCAAACATCTTCAAGACTGTTATACGCAACCGAAGACAGGAAGTTCAACCACGAAAGTGGCTTTATTTGATCTGAACCCACGAAAGCTACGGAACAAACTGGGATTAGATACCCCACTATGCCTAGCCGTAAACATTGATAGTATCCTACACCCACTATCCGCCCGGGAACTACGAGCAAAAGCTTAAAACCCAAAGGACTTGGCGGTGCTTTAGATCCACCTAGAGGAGCCTGTTCTAGAACCGATAACCCCCGTTCAACCTCACCTTTCCTTGTTTTTCCCGCCTATATACCGCCGTCGTCAGCTTACCCTCTGAAGGTCTAATAGTAAGCAAGACTGGTACAACCTAAAACGTCAGGTCGAGGTGTAGCGTATGGAAGGGGAAGAAATGGGCTACATTCGCTACTACAGCGAACACGGATGGTGCACTGAAACGTGCGCCTGAAGGAGGATTTAGCAGTAAGCGGGAAATAGAGCGTCCCGCTGAAATCGGCCCTGAAGCGCGCACACACCGCCCGTCACTCTCCCCGAAAACAACCACTCAGTTAATTAAAACCTAATAATCATAGAGGGGAGGCAAGTCGTAACATGGTAAGTGTACCGGAAGGTGCACTTGGAAAAATCAGAGCGTGGCTAAGATAGAAAAGCATCTCCCTTACACTGAGAAGTCACCCGTGCAAGTCGGGTCGCCCTGATGCCTAACAGCTAGCCCACCCAAACAATTTCAACAAACCCCTGTTAATAACCCCTAAATACCCCAGTATTTATTTTAAACAAACCATTTTTCCCCCCTAGTATAGGCGATAGAAAAGGGCCCACGGCGCAATAGAGAAAGTACCGCAAGGGAATGCTGAAAGAGAAGTGAAACAACCCAGTAAAGCCTAAAAAAGCAGAGATCTAAACTCGTACCTTTTGCATCATGATTTAGCAAGTGTAACCCAAGCAAAGCGTACTTTAGTTTGACGTCCCGAAACTAGGTGAGCTACTCCAAGACAGCCTATCAATAGGGCGTACCCGTCTCTGTGGCAAAAGAGTGGGGAGAGCTTTGAGTAGAGGTGACAAACCTACCGAACCTAGTTATAGCTGGTTGTCCAAGAAATGAATAGAAGTTCAGCCTTTCAGCTTCTCTTTTCACCTTAGTCTGACCCCTATTGATGCATTAAAGAAACCGAAAGAGTTAGTCAAAGGGGGTACAGCCCCTTTGAATCAAGACACAACTTTACCAGGAGGGTAAAGATCATAATAATTAAAGCTAAATGTTCTGGTGGGCCTAAAAGCAGCCATCCCCTTAGAAAGCGTTAAAGCTCAGACATGCGACCATCCTTCTTATCCTGATCACTTAATCTTACCCCCCTAACCGTACTGGACCATCCCATGCCAACATGGGAGTGACTATGCTGAAATGAGTAATAAGAGAGCTACCGGCTCTCTCCCTGCACACGTGTATATCGGAACGGACAACCCACCGAACCTTAACGGCCCCAAATAAAGAGGGCAGTGGATGTTAGACCAAAAAACTAGAAAAGTATCCAGAAACCAACCGTTAAACCCACACAGGTGTGCCCCCAGGGAAAGACTAAAAGAAAGAGAAGGAACTCGGCAAACACATAAAGCCTCGCCTGTTTACCAAAAACATCGCCTCTTGCAAACTCAAAAAATAAGAGGTCCCGCCTGCCCTGTGACTATTTGTTTAACGGCCGCGGTATTTTGACCGTGCGAAGGTAGCGCAATCACTTGTCTTTTAAATGGAGACCCGTATGAATGGCATAACGAGGGCTTAACTGTCTCCTCTTTCAGGTCAATGAAATTGATCTTCCCGTGCAGAAGCGGGAATAAAAACATAAGACGAGAAGACCCTATGGAGCTTTAGACACCAAGGCGGCCCACGTTAAACACCCCCGGATAAGGGGCTAAACCAAGTGAACCCCGCCCTAATGTCTTTGGTTGGGGCGACCGCGGGGAATTACAAAACCCCCACGTGGAATGGGAATACCCCTCCTACAGCTAAGAGCTACAGCTCTAGTAAACAGAAATTCTGACCAACAAGATCCGGCAGCGCCGATCAACGGACCGAGTTACCCTAGGGATAACAGCGCAATCCTCTTTTAGAGCCCATATCGACAAGGGGGTTTACGACCTCGATGTTGGATCAGGACATCCTAATGGTGCAGCCGCTATTAAGGGTTCGTTTGTTCAACGATTAAAGTCCTACGTGATCTGAGTTCAGACCGGAGTAATCCAGGTCAGTTTCTATCTATGATATGATTTTTTCTAGTACGAAAGGACCGAAAAGAAGAGGCCTATGCCACAGGCACGCCTCCCCCCTACCTAATGAAATCAACTAAAGTAGGCAAAAGGGCATACCCCGTTTGCCTAAGAAAAAGGCATGTTAAGGTGGCAGAGCCCGGCAATTGCAAAAGACCTAAGCCCTTTCTACAGAGGTTCAAGTCCTCTCCCTAACTATGATATCCACCCTCATCACACACATTATTAACCCCCTCACCTTTATCGTACCAGTTCTTCTAGCTGTTGCTTTCCTTACCCTTCTTGAACGTAAAGTGCTAGGCTACATGCAATTACGAAAAGGGCCGAATGTCGTTGGACCCTACGGACTCCTACAACCCATCGCTGATGGCCTGAAACTGTTTATCAAAGAACCTGTCCGCCCTTCAACCTCTTCTCCTGTACTATTCCTCCTCGCACCCATACTGGCCCTCACCTTGGCCCTGACTCTTTGAGCGCCCATACCCCTTCCGTACCCTGTAATCGACCTTAACCTCGGGATCCTTTTCCTACTCGCTCTATCTAGTCTAGCAGTCTACTCCATCCTTGGCTCGGGCTGGGCATCAAATTCAAAATATGCTTTAATCGGAGCCCTCCGGGCCGTCGCCCAGACTATTTCTTACGAAGTAAGTCTAGGCCTTATTCTTTTGAATATCATTATCTTCACGGGAGGTTTCACACTACAAACATTCAACATCGCTCAAGAAAGCGTTTGGTTGATCCTGCCTGCCTGACCCCTTGCCGCCATATGATACATTTCAACCCTGGCCGAAACAAACCGGGCACCCTTTGACCTCACTGAAGGCGAATCCGAACTGGTATCGGGCTTTAATGTCGAGTACGCAGGGGGACCCTTCGCCCTCTTTTTCCTCGCAGAATACGCCAACATCCTACTTATGAACACGCTATCTGCCACACTCTTTCTAGGAGCCTCCCACATCCCATCTATCCCTGAGTTAACTGCTGTAAACCTAATGACCAAAGCAGCTCTTCTTTCAGTACTTTTCCTGTGAGTCCGAGCTTCTTACCCCCGATTCCGGTACGACCAACTCATGCACCTTATCTGAAAAAACTTCCTCCCCCTAACCCTTGCGCTGGTTATCTGACACCTGGCGCTCCCTATCGCTTTCGCCGGTTTACCCCCACAACTTTAACCCCGGAGTTGTGCCTGAAGTAAAGGGCCACTTTGATAGAGTGACACATGGGGGTTAAAGTCCCCCCAACTCCTTAGAAAGAAGGGGTTCGAACCCTACCTTAAGAGATCAAAACTCTTAGTGCTTCCACTACACCACTTCCTAGTAAGGTCAGCTAATTAAGCTCTTGGGCCCATACCCCAAACATGTTGGTTAAACTCCTTCCTTTGCTAATGAACCCGTACATCTTAGCCACCCTTCTCTTTGGCTTAGGCCTGGGAACCACCGTTACATTCGCCAGCTCCCACTGACTTCTTGCCTGAATGGGACTCGAAATAAACACCCTTGCCATCATTCCCTTGATAGCACAACATCACCACCCCCGAGCCGTTGAAGCTACCACTAAATATTTCCTTACCCAAGCTACCGGGGCCGCAATGCTACTTTTTGCAAGCACCACCAATGCATGACTCACAGGACAGTGGGACATTCAACAGATATCCCACCCCCTGCCTGTCACCCTTATTACGCTGGCACTCGCACTAAAAGTAGGGCTCGCCCCACTTCACTCCTGACTCCCAGAGGTCCTTCAGGGCTTAGACCTCACCACCGGCCTCATCCTGTCCACATGACAAAAACTAGCCCCATTTGCCCTACTCTTGCAAATTCAACCTGCTAACTCAACACTCCTAATTGCCCTAGGCCTCGCATCTACGCTCGTAGGCGGCTGAGGGGGGTTAAACCAAACGCAACTACGTAAAATTTTAGCCTACTCCTCCATTGCCCATCTTGGATGGATGATTCTTATCGTTCAGTTTTCCCCCTCTCTAACACTCCTCACTCTAGCAACATACCTTATCATAACATTCTCCACCTTTCTAGTGTTCAAGCTCAACAGCGCAACCAATATTAATGCCCTCGCTACCTCTTGAGCCAAAGCCCCGGCCCTCACATCTTTAACCCCCTTAGTCCTACTATCCCTAGGAGGCCTACCCCCACTAACAGGCTTTATGCCTAAATGACTTATTCTCCAAGAACTAACTAAACAAGACTTAGCCGCCACCGCCACTCTCGCTGCCCTTACAGCCCTTCTTAGCCTGTACTTTTACTTACGCCTTTCATATGCCATAACTCTTACTATATCCCCTAACAACACAGCAGGCACCACCCCCTGACGCCTTCCCTCATCACAACTGACACTACCGCTTGCTATTTCAACAACTGCCACCCTTCTACTGCTCCCCCTAACCCCTGCTGCAATCGCACTGCTAGCCCTCTAAGAGACTTAGGCTAACACAAGACCAAGGGCCTTCAAAGCCCTAAGCGGGGGTGAAAATCCCCCAGTCCCTGATAAGACTTGCGGGATACTAACCCACATCTCCTGCATGCAAAACAGATACTTTAATTAAGCTAAAGCCTTTCTAGGTGGGTAGGCCTCGATCCTACAAACTCTTAGTTAACAGCTAAGTGCTCAAGCCAGCGAGCATCCACCTACCTTTCCCTCGCCTTGTCAAACGGGTAGAGGCGAGGGAAAGCCCCAGCAGATGTTAGTCTGCCTCTTAAGATTTGCAATCTTATATGTTGAACACCTTGGGGCTTATTGGTAAGAAGAGGACTCAAACCTCTGTCTATGGGATTACAATCCACCGCTTAAAACTCAGCCATCCTACCTGTGGCCATCACACGATGATTCTTCTCGACTAATCACAAAGACATTGGCACCCTTTATCTAGTATTTGGTGCCTGAGCCGGAATAGTGGGCACAGCTCTGAGCCTCCTAATTCGAGCCGAGCTAAGCCAACCCGGAGCCCTCTTGGGGGACGACCAGATTTATAATGTAATTGTTACAGCACATGCTTTCGTAATAATTTTCTTTATAGTAATGCCAATCATAATCGGGGGTTTCGGAAACTGACTCATCCCCCTAATGATCGGGGCCCCAGATATGGCATTTCCCCGAATAAACAACATGAGTTTTTGACTCCTCCCTCCCTCTTTCCTCCTTCTCCTTGCCTCTTCTGGAGTAGAAGCTGGGGCCGGAACCGGGTGAACCGTTTACCCCCCTCTGTCTGGTAATCTAGCACACGCTGGAGCCTCTGTTGACTTAACAATTTTCTCCCTTCATCTTGCAGGGATTTCATCAATTCTAGGTGCGATTAATTTTATCACGACCATTATTAACATGAAACCCCCCGCCATTTCTCAGTACCAAACTCCCTTGTTTGTGTGATCTGTACTAATCACTGCTGTCCTTCTGCTCCTCTCACTACCAGTTCTTGCGGCGGGCATTACTATGCTTTTAACAGACCGAAATCTTAACACCACATTCTTCGACCCAGCTGGCGGTGGTGACCCCATTCTTTACCAACATCTCTTCTGATTCTTCGGACATCCCGAGGTATATATTCTTATCCTGCCCGGCTTTGGTATAGTTTCTCACATTGTTGCCTACTACTCCGGTAAAAAAGAACCTTTCGGGTACATGGGCATGGTATGAGCCATGATGGCCATCGGCCTTCTAGGGTTTATTGTGTGAGCCCATCACATGTTTACAGTAGGAATAGATGTAGACACACGTGCCTACTTCACCTCCGCCACAATAATTATCGCCATCCCCACTGGCGTTAAAGTATTTAGCTGACTCGCCACACTCCACGGGGGCTCTATTAAATGAGAAACACCCCTTCTATGAGCTCTTGGGTTTATTTTCCTTTTCACAGTTGGAGGTCTAACAGGAATTGTTCTTGCCAACTCCTCCCTTGATATCGTGCTACATGATACCTATTATGTAGTTGCCCACTTCCACTACGTCTTATCGATGGGGGCCGTATTCGCCATTGTCGCCGGCTTTGTACACTGATTCCCACTCTTCTCAGGTTACACCCTTCACAGCACTTGAACAAAAATCCACTTTGGTGTAATATTTGTAGGTGTTAATCTCACCTTCTTCCCGCAACACTTCCTTGGCCTGGCCGGGATGCCCCGACGGTATTCAGACTACCCAGATGCCTACACCCTGTGAAACACCGTATCCTCAATCGGATCGTTAGTCTCCCTGGTAGCCGTAATTATGTTCTTATTTATTATTTGAGAAGCTTTCGCTGCCAAACGTGAAGTTCTAGCAGTAGAACTCACAACAACTAACGTAGAATGACTACATGGCTGCCCTCCCCCCTACCACACATTCGAGGAGCCTGCGTTTGTTCTGGTTCAATCAAACTAACGAGAAAGGGAGGAGTCGAACCCCCATGGACTGGTTTCAAGCCAGTCACATAACCGCTCTGTCACTTTCTTTATAAGACACTAGTAAAAATCGACCATTACACCGCCTTGTCAAGGCGAAGTTGTGGGTTAAAGCCCCGCGTGTCTTAACCCTTATGGCCCATCCCTCCCAACTAGGATTTCAAGATGCAGCTTCACCTGTAATAGAAGAACTTCTTCATTTTCACGATCACGCCTTAATAATCGTCTTTTTAATCAGCACTTTAGTACTTTACATTATTGTGGCAATAGTATCCACAAAATTAACTAACAAATATATCCTAGATTCACAAGAAATCGAGATTATCTGAACTGTTCTCCCAGCAATTATTCTTATTCTCATCGCTCTCCCCTCTCTACGCATTCTTTATCTTATAGACGAAATCAACAGCCCCCTACTAACTATTAAAGCCGTCGGCCACCAGTGGTACTGAAGCTACGAATATACAGACTACGAAGACCTAGGGTTCGACGCATACATAATCCCCACACAAGACTTAAACCCCGGTCAATTCCGACTAATGGAAGCAGACCACCGAATAGTCATCCCCGTAGAATCCCCCATCCGAGTCTTAGTTTCCGCTGATGACGTCCTTCATTCATGAGCCGTCCCAGCCCTTGGAATCAAGATAGACGCAGTCCCAGGCCGCCTAAATCAAACAGCTTTCATTGCATCCCGCCCCGGAATCTTCTACGGCCAATGTTCTGAAATTTGCGGCGCGAATCACAGCTTTATGCCCATTGTAGTGGAAGCAGTCCCCCTAGAACACTTTGAAAACTGATCGTCCCGCATACTTGAAGACGCCTCGCTAAGAAGCTAAACTGGGAACAGCGTTAGCCTTTTAAGCTAAAGATTGGTGACTCCCAACCACCCTTAGCGACATGCCCCAACTCAACCCCGCGCCTTGATTTGCAATCCTAATCTTCTCCTGATTAATTTTCCTAACCGTCATTCCTCCTAAAGTAATAGCTCACACTTTTCCCAATGAGCCGACGCTACAAAGCGCCGAAAAACCTAAAACAGAATCCTGAACCTGACCATGACAGTAAGCCTTTTCGACCAGTTTATAAGCCCCACACTCTTAGGAGTTCCTCTAATTGCCCTCGCTATTACCCTCCCCTGAATTATGTACCCCGCCCCCACAACTCGTTGACTTAACAGTCGATTTCTAGCCCTGCAAGGCTGATTCGTCAACCGCTTCACTCAGCAACTTCTCCTCCCCCTAAGCTTAGGAGGTCACAAATGAGCTGCTCTCTTAACATCCTTAATAATCTTCTTAATCACCATGAACATACTAGGCCTTCTCCCGTACACCTTTACCCCTACTACACAACTATCCTTAAACCTAGGACTCGCAACCCCCCTTTGACTGGCAACAGTAATTGTTGGGATGCGAAACCAGCCCACCCACGCCCTAGGTCATCTGCTCCCAGAAGGGACCCCCGGCCCTCTTATCCCCGTTCTTATCGTCATTGAGACAATTAGCCTCTTCATCCGCCCTCTCGCACTAGGCGTCCGACTGACTGCTAATTTAACAGCCGGTCACCTTTTAATCCAACTTATTTCAACCGCCGCCTTTGTTATGATACCTCTAATACCCGCCGTAGCGCTACTCACATCAACAGTCCTTGTTCTCCTAACCCTCCTAGAAGTTGCTGTAGCCATGATTCAAGCCTACGTCTTCGTACTTCTACTAACTCTGTATCTACAAGAAAACGTTTAATGGCCCATCAAGCACACGCATACCACATAGTCGACCCCAGTCCTTGACCTCTTACAGGAGCAATTGCTGCCCTATTAATAACATCAGGTCTTGCAACCTGATTCCACTTTCAGTCTACAACCCTAATAACACTAGGAACAGCTCTTACACTACTTACCATGTTCCAGTGGTGACGAGATGTTGTACGAGAAGGTACATTCCAAGGCCACCATACACCCCCGGTTCAAAAAGGCCTTCGATACGGGATGATTCTTTTTATCACCTCAGAAGTCTTCTTTTTCCTAGGCTTTTTCTGAGCCTTTTACCATGCCAGCCTCGCACCCACCCCTGAACTAGGGGGGTGCTGACCTCCCGCCGGCATCACTACACTAGACCCCTTCGAAGTCCCCCTACTTAATACAGCTGTTCTGCTTGCTTCGGGGGTAACCGTTACTTGAGCCCATCATAGCATTATGGAAGGGGAACGAAAACAAGCAGTCCAATCCCTGGCCTTAACCATTCTCCTTGGCTTCTATTTTACATTTTTACAAGGCTTAGAGTACTATGAAGCCCCCTTCACTATCGCAGACGGCGTATACGGCTCTACCTTCTTTGTAGCCACCGGTTTCCACGGCCTCCATGTTATTATGGGCTCTACATTTTTAGCCGTTTGTCTTGTCCGACAAATCCTACATCATTTTACCTCCGAACATCACTTCGGATTTGAAGCAGCCGCCTGATACTGACACTTCGTAGACGTCGTATGACTTTTCCTCTATATCTCCATCTACTGATGAGGATCTTAATCTTTCTAGTACCAATTGTTAGTATAAGTGACTTCCAATCACCCGGTCTTGGTTAAAGCCCAAGGAAAGATAATGAATTTAGTTACAACTGTGATTACTATCGCCTCCCTCCTCTCTGTTATTCTAGCCATTGTATCTTTTTGACTCCCCCAAATGACCCCTGACCATGAAAAGCTCTCCCCCTACGAATGCGGATTCGACCCCATCGGGTCAGCCCGCCTGCCCTTTTCGCTGCGATTTTTCTTAGTCGCCATTCTTTTTTTGCTTTTCGATTTAGAGATTGCCCTCCTTCTACCCCTCCCCTGAGGCGATCAACTTACATCCCCGCTACTAACCTTCCTGTGGGCCGCAGCCGTCTTAGCACTTCTAACCCTAGGCTTAATCTACGAATGACTCCAAGGGGGTTTAGAGTGAGCCGAATAGGAAATTAGTTTAAGAAAAACCTTTGATTTCGGCTCAAAAACTTGTGGTTAAAGTCCATAATTACCTAATGACCCCCGTTCACTTTGCCTTCTCATCGGCCTTCATACTAGGATTGACCGGCCTAGCCTTTCATCGAACCCATCTGCTCTCCGCCCTTCTATGCTTAGAAGGCATAATGCTCTCTTTATTCATCGCCCTCTCCCTCTGAACCTTGCAGCTGGGGTCCACAAGCTTCTCCGCAGCTCCTATACTCCTACTAGCATTTTCAGCTTGTGAAGCCAGCGCTGGCCTCGCCCTCCTCGTAGCCACCGCACGAACCCACGGCACCGACCGTCTACAAAGCCTGAACCTCCTACAATGCTAAAAATTCTTATCCCCACCCTTATGCTCATCCCGACCGCCTGAATAGCACCCCCTAAGTGACTTTGACCGACCACCCTCATGCACAGCCTACTTATTGCCCTCTTTAGTCTCTCCTGACTCACAAATATAGCGGAAACAGGTTGATCTACCCTCAACCCCTATATGGCCACGGACCCTCTCTCTACGCCCCTTCTAGTACTCACCTGCTGGTTACTCCCCCTTATAATCCTCGCAAGCCAAAACCACACAACATCTGAACCCCTTAACCGGCAACGAACCTTTATCACTCTTCTGACATCCCTCCAAATCTTTCTTATCATGGCCTTTGGGGCCACTGAGATTATTATGTTCTACGTTATATTTGAAGCCACCCTCATCCCCACCCTTATTCTCATCACCCGCTGGGGAAACCAGACCGAGCGCCTTAACGCAGGTATTTATTTTCTTTTCTACACCCTCGCCGGCTCCCTTCCCCTACTCGTAGCTCTTCTCCTTCTTCAAAATAGCGCCGGCACCTTGTCACTTCTCACCCTCCCATACTCAGACCCTGTAGAAATAACATCTTACGCCCACAAGCTGTGATGGGCCGGCTGCCTTCTTGCCTTTTTAGTGAAAATACCACTATACGGAGTGCATCTTTGACTCCCCAAAGCCCACGTTGAAGCCCCAGTTGCAGGCTCTATAATTCTTGCTGCCGTGCTCCTAAAACTAGGCGGCTACGGGATGATACGAATGGTCGTGATACTAGAGCCCTTAACCAAAGAACTAAGCTACCCTTTTATCGTCTTTGCTCTATGGGGCGTGATCATGACGGGCTCCATTTGCCTTCGTCAAACAGACCTGAAATCCCTTATTGCCTACTCCTCAGTAAGCCACATGGGCCTTGTCGTCGGGGGTATTCTTATCCAAACCCCCTGAGGCTTTTCAGGAGCCCTAATTCTCATGATCGCCCACGGACTTGCATCCTCCGCACTTTTCTGCCTTGCCAACACAAGCTATGAACGTACGCACAGTCGGACTATAATCCTAGCCCGAGGGTTGCAAATGGTTCTTCCCCTTATAACAGCCTGATGATTTATTGCCAGCCTTGCCAATCTAGCTCTTCCTCCTCTCCCCAATTTAATGGGTGAACTCATGATCATCACCTCCCTATTCAACTGATCTTGATGAACCATCGTACTAACCGGGGCCGGGACACTTATCACTGCAAGCTACTCCCTCTACATGTTCCTTATGAGTCAACGAGGCCCCCTCCCAGCACATATTATTGCTTTAGCCCCCTCCCACACGCGGGAACATCTACTTATAGCCCTACACCTCATCCCTCTGCTCCTACTTATCTTGAAGCCCGAGCTAATCTGAGGGTGAGCCACATGTAGATATAGTTTAACAAAAATATTAGATTGTGATTCTAAAGACAGGGGTTAAAGTCCCCTTATCCACCGAGAGAGGCTCGCCAGCAACGAAGACTGCTAATCTCCGCGACCTTGGTTGGACCCCAGGGCTCACTCGGCCTGCTCCTAAAGGATAACAGCTCATCCATTGGTCTTAGGAACCAAAAACTCTTGGTGCAAATCCAAGTAGCAGCTATGCACCCCACTTCACTTATAATGACCTCGAGCCTAATTATTATTTTTACACTGTTAGCTTACCCCGTACTCTCGACCCTCACACCCCGTATCCAAGCCCCAGACTGAGCCGTCACGCACGTCAAAACAGCAGTCAAGCTGGCTTTCTTCGTCAGTCTTCTACCACTTTTCCTGTTTTTTAACGAGGGTGCAGAAGCGATCGTCACCTCCTGGACCTGAATAAACACCACGTGTTTCGACATTAGTATCAGCTTTAAATTTGACCATTACTCAATTATTTTTACCCCTATTGCCCTGTACGTTACTTGGTCGATTCTTGAATTCGCATCCTGGTATATGCACGCAGACCCCAACATAAACCGTTTCTTCAAATATCTTCTGATCTTCCTAATTGCTATAATTATCCTAGTTACAGCAAATAACATATTCCAACTATTTATTGGTTGAGAAGGTGTAGGTATTATGTCCTTCCTCCTCATCGGCTGATGATACGGACGGGCAGACGCGAACACCGCCGCCCTTCAAGCCGTTGTTTATAACCGCGTCGGTGACGTCGGTCTAATCTTTGCCATAGCATGAATAGCCATAAATCTCAACTCCTGAGAAATGCAACAAATCTTCGCAGCCTCTAAAGACTTCGATTTAACCTTCCCACTTTTAGGTTTAATCCTTGCCGCCACTGGCAAATCCGCTCAATTCGGCCTTCATCCCTGGCTCCCCTCTGCCATAGAGGGTCCCACACCGGTCTCTGCCCTACTACACTCGAGCACCATGGTCGTTGCCGGCATTTTCCTACTTGTCCGCATAAGCCCCCTACTAGAGAATAACCAAACCGCTTTAACCACCTGCCTTTGCCTGGGAGCCCTAACTACCCTTTTTACAGCAACCTGCGCACTTACTCAAAATGATATCAAGAAAATTGTTGCTTTCTCTACATCAAGCCAACTTGGACTAATGATGGTTACGATTGGACTAAACCAACCTCAATTAGCCTTCCTGCACATCTGCACCCACGCCTTCTTTAAAGCAATACTTTTCCTCTGCTCAGGGTCAGTCATTCACAGCTTAAACGACGAACAAGACATTCGTAAAATGGGAGGAATACATCACCTCACCCCCTTTACCTCCTCTTGCTTAACAATCGGCAGCCTCGCCCTCACCGGTACCCCCTTCCTAGCCGGCTTCTTCTCAAAAGATGCCATCATCGAAGCCCTAAACACATCCCACCTAAACGCCTGAGCCCTTACTCTAACCCTCCTCGCCACTTCTTTCACAGCCATCTACAGTCTTCGTGTCGTGTATTTTGTGTCCATGGGACACCCCCGATTTAATCCCCTTTCCCCTATTAACGAGAATAACGCAGCCGTCATCAACCCTATCAAACGTCTTGCCTGAGGAAGCATTGTTGCCGGGCTTTTAATTACCTCTAGCATCACCCCCCTAAAAACACCCATCATAACTATACACCCCCTCCTCAAACTTGCTGCCCTGACTGTCACTGTAATTGGCCTACTTTTGGCCTTGGAGCTAGCATCTTTAACAAGTAAACAATACCAAACGACCCCTAACCTGGCCACCCACCACTTCTCTAACATGCTTGGGTTTTTCCCCACCATCATTCACCGTCTCACCCCTAAAATTAATCTAGTTCTAGGTCAAACAATTGCCAGTCAAATAGTAGACCAAACCTGACTTGAAAAAACGGGCCCGAAAGCCATTGCTTCCTCAAGTCTTCCTTTAGTCACTACAACTAGCAACACACAACAAGGGCTGATTAAAACATATTTAGCTTTATTTCTCCTCACCCTCACCCTTACAATCTTAGTGACCATTTACTAAACCGCCCGTAGCATGCCCCGGCTTAAACCCCGAGTCAACTCTAACACAACAAATAATGTAAGTAACAAAACCCAGGCACTCATTACCAACATTCCCCCGCCTGACGAGTATATTAAAGCAACCCCTCCCATGTCACCCCGAAACACAGAGAAGTCCCCGAGCTCATCAGCCGGAACTCAAGAAGATTCATATCATCCACCCCACACAGTGCTCGACACTACGACTACCCCTACAACATACATAACCATATACAATAGCACGGGTCGACTACCGAAACTTTCCGGGAAAGGCTCAGCTGCCAATGCAGCTGAATACGCAAATACTACTAACATTCCCCCCAAGTAGATTAAAAATAAAACTAAAGACAAGAAGGGCCCCCCGTGGCCCACTAAAACCCCACACCCCATACCCGCTACAACTACCAACCCTAAGGCAGCAAAGTACGGGGAAGGGTTAGAAGCAACAGCTACTAACCCCAACACTAAGCCCAATAAGAACAAAGACATAATATAGGTCATAATTCCTGCCAGGAATTTAACCAGGACTAATGGCTTGAAAAACCACCGTTGTTATTCAACTACAAGAACCTTAATGGCAAGCCTACGAAAAACCCACCCGTTACTAAAAATTGCAAATAGCGCAGTAGTCGACCTCCCCGCCCCCTCTAATATTTCAGTATGATGAAACTTTGGTTCCCTACTTGGCCTCTGCTTAATCATCCAAATCCTCACAGGACTATTCCTAGCCATACACTACACCTCCGACATCGCAACAGCCTTCTCATCTGTTGGCCACATCTGTCGAGACGTAAACTACGGCTGACTTATCCGTAATTTACACGCTAACGGAGCCTCCTTCTTCTTCATCTGCATTTATGCCCACATTGGACGAGGGCTATACTATGGCTCCTATCTCTACAAAGAAACATGAACTATCGGAGTTGTCCTCCTCCTCCTAGTTATAATGACGGCTTTCGTCGGATACGTTTTACCCTGAGGCCAAATGTCATTCTGAGGCGCCACCGTCATCACCAACCTCCTCTCCGCAGTCCCTTACATTGGAAACTCCCTTGTTCAATGAATTTGAGGAGGATTCTCAGTTGATAACGCCACACTAACCCGGTTCTTTGCATTTCATTTCCTCTTCCCCTTCGTCATTGCAGGCGCCACAATAGTCCACCTGCTATTCCTTCATCAAACCGGCTCAAACAACCCCCTTGGTCTAAACTCCGACGCAGACAAAATCTCGTTCCACCCCTACTTCTCTTACAAAGACCTGTTAGGCTTTTCAGCCCTACTTATTGCCCTTACAGCTCTTGCATTATTCTCCCCCAACCTCTTAGGAGATCCTGATAACTTCACCCCTGCTAACCCCCTGGTAACCCCACCCCACATCAAGCCCGAGTGATATTTCCTGTTTGCTTACGCCATTCTTCGGTCAATTCCCAATAAACTGGGAGGCGTACTAGCCTTACTCGCCTCCATCCTCGTACTTTTAGTAGTCCCCATCCTCCACACCTCCAAACAACGAGGCCTCACCTTCCGCCCCATCACCCAATTCCTATTTTGAACCCTTATCGCAGACGTCGCCATTCTTACATGAATTGGAGGCATACCCGTAGAACACCCTTTTATTATTATCGGCCAAATTGCATCCTTCCTCTACTTCTTCCTGTTCCTAGCCCTCTTCCCAATGGCTGGCTATATAGAAAACAAGGCTTTAGGATGAGCTTGCAGTGGTAGCTCAGCGCCAGAGCGCCGGTCTTGTAAACCGGACGTCGGAGGTTAAAATCCTCCCCACTGCTCAAAGAAGAGAGATTTTAACTCCCACCCCTAACTCCCAAAGCTAGGATTCTAAGCTAAACTATTCTTTGCGCACGCAGCGCGCTACATGTATGTACTTTTAATACATATATGTATTAACACCATTAATTTATATTAACCAAATCAATAGCATTCAAGTACATATATGTATAATAACCATATATAGGTGTTAACCATTCATATAACAACATTAAAATAAGATAAACATTAAGCATGTATAACTTTAGGTAACATTTAATTAATTCAAGGATAGGCGAGATCTAAGATCGAACACTTCTACTCATTAGTTAAGTTATACGTTTTCCAACATCCTATACTTTTATAGTATTCGATGTAGTAAGAACCTACCATCAGTTGATTTCTTAATGCTAACGGTTATTGAAGGTGAGGGACAAGTATTCGTGGGGGTTTCACAATATGAACTATTCCTGGCATTTGGTTCCTACTTCAGGGCCATTGATTGATATTACTCCTCCCACTTTCATCGACGCTTACATAAGTTAATGTTGAAGTACATCCCCGAGAGACCCAGCATGCCTAGCATTCACTCCAGCGAGCAAGGGGTTTTCCTTTTTTTTTTCCTTTTCACTTGACATTTCAGAGCGCACACGGTAATTACAAACAAGGTTGAACATTTAACTCGCTCAGCGAGTAATAGTTTGAGTGATGAAAAGACTTTACTGAAGAATTGCATACCAGGTTATCAAGAGCATATATAGTGAAGTTCTACTCGAGAGATATCTAAGGTGCCCCGGTTTCTGCGCGTAAAACCCCCCTACCCCCCTAAACTCGTGAGATCACTAAGACTCCTGAAAACCCCCCGGAAACAGGACAACCTCTAGTAGTTTAATTTGGGCCTAAAATACGCTTATTTACACTATTAAAATAATGCGCGT